CTGCGGATCAGACGACATTTTTCACAAATTTTACGAACAGAAGCCCTTATTTTCATATTTGTTTGTCATTCCGTACTTTTTTTGGAAGAAAATAAGTTTCTTGATATTGGAAACCTTTAATTGTATTCTTGCGCTAAGGGGTGTTGAAGTTGAAAAACCCCTTACTCATTTGAATCCTTAGTGGTGCGGAGTCTATAAATTATATCCATTGGTTCAATCATAACCCCCCGGTAGAGTCTTCTGTATAGAACTCTGTCGTATCTTTTTTGAAAAATCTAAACGAATCCAGAACATACTGTTAGGGAAATAATTTTATTATGAATTGTTTTTTTTTGCCAGGCAAAACCTCGATATTAGATAACCTGTCCTTTTGTTCGCAATATAGACCATTTTTGATCTCATTATATATTCGAGAGATTACCAGATATAACATAAAATTTCTCCGCCAATTCCTTCTCGTCGAGCTTCCCGATCTGTCATTAGACCGTGAGACGTAGAAAGAATGACACTTCCCATTCCCCCTAAAATTCTAGGAATTCCTTGATAGTTAGAATATATTCGTAGACCGGGTCGACTGACTCTTTTTAAATATAAAGTATTTCTATAAGGTCCTTTTCTATTTCTTTTATGTCGCAGAGTTAAAATTAAAAAAAATTTGTTTCTTTCTTGATGTTTTCTCACGTTTTCAATAAAGCCTTCTCGTAAAAGTATTTTAACAACGTTTTCTGTGAGGTTAGTCGATGTTATTCGAACCGTTCGTTTTCTATTCATGTCAGCATTTCGTATAGAAGTTATTATATCAGCAATAGTGTCCCTACCCATAATGAACTAAAATCCGTGGTGTCTCCAAATTTTGATATAATCAACATGGTTTTTGTTAGTTTTGTTTTATTTAATTAATAAACAAAATTTTAAAATGAAAGGTATATACGTGATATATAGTCTACTCTAAATTGAAATTGATTCAAACATCCTATTTTTATAATACCTCAGGAGCTAATGAAACTATTTTAGTAAAGTTTTGTCTCAATTCCCGGGTAATCGCACCAAAAACCCGAGTTCCTTTTGGATTTCCTTCTTGATCAATGATAACTGCAGCGTTGTCATCATATCTTATTATCATACCGTTGTCACGCTTGAGTTCTTTACAGGTACGTACAATTACAGCTCTTATTACTTCTGATCTTTCTAAGGGTGAATTTGATATTGCTTCTTTGATCACAGCAACAATAATATCGCCAATACGAGCATATCGACGATTGCTAGTTCCTATGATTCGAATACACATTAATTTTTTAGCTCCGCTGTTGTCTGCTACAGTCAAATAGGTCTGAGGTTGAATCATATTTTTTTTATCTGTTCTTTCAATGCAAAAATAAATCCAAAGCACTAAAAAAAAAGAGATATTGTTTGTCAACAAAAAAAATTTGGTTCTACTTTCCTATCGGGAAATAATAAATTGAGTTCGTATAGGCATCTTAGATGCCGCTATTGAGATAGCCCTTCGGGCTATATTTTCTGCTACCCCACTTATTTCATAAAGTATTCGACCTGGTTTGACAACAGCTACCCAATATTCGGGAGATCCCTTCCCTGAACCCATACGGGTTTCCGCAGGCCTTAGTGTAACGGGTTTATCTGGAAAAAGACGTACCCATATTTTTCCACCGCGACGTGCATTTCGTGTCATTGCTCGCCGTCCCGCTTCTATTTGTCTAGATGTGATCCAAGCGGGTTCAAGTGCCTGAAGAGCATATCTTCCAAAACAAATACGATTTCCTCGATAAGATATTCCTTTTAGTCTTCCTCTATGTTGTTTGCGGAATCTGGTTCTTTTTGGGTTATAGTTGATGGTTATTTAAGTAATCCCATCTCTACTACAGAACTGGACATGAGAATTTCTGCTCATCCGGCTCCTCGCGAAGGAATATTTTTTAATTCAGAAGAGATATCCACGGAATAATCCACTGAATCAAGTGATTCTTAGTAATGTAATTTATGAGGTTTTATATAATATGATGATATCCCATCATTTTCGCGGGCGAATATTGACTCTTTTAATCTCTATTTCAATTTTAATTTTTATATTTATTTCTGGTTCGTTCCGCCATCCTTCCCAGCGAATTATCAGGATTTCCAATTAAAGCTTATGTATTCACGGGTTCCATCGTTCCCATCGTTTCTTGATTAATGATTAGGCCTGATTTTGACAACGGAGTTTTTAAGTTCTTGAGCCAACCCCCTTAGTCTTTATTGGCTTGAATTAAGCTCATATTTTCTATGAAAAGCGCCATCTCATATAATTTATTAATGCTTTATTACATTATTGCCGTTTCTTAGATGTTTCAAAGACCGTACATATTAGAATTATATATCTTTTTTCTTTATATTCATTTTTTTCTTTCTCTCACCTTTCCATTTATCCAGATCCTTTTTTTAGATTTTTATTCAGTTGTTACAATTATAGGACTACAAAAGCATATCTTGACTGTTTTTTGGA